ACGCTTGGCGCCAATGAGTTTTTTAAGAAAAAAAAAAGACTATGCCTTCGCCGTATAAAATATGAATATGAATATTAAGTAATAATAGCATGGCACTTCGAATTCGATATGCATTTTTTTTTTAACATAGATTATATATCGAAAGAGGAGTATGAAATTAGTATAAAATAAAGGGTATTCCTGATTTTATTCGGGGCCCTTTTTTCAGCGTCACAAACTTTTTGGTTTTCACCTCGAAGACTTTTAACAATATTTATGGTATTCTTATGAAAGAAAGATTAGGAAAAAACTTTTGGATTGCTGAATCACAAACGAGATAAAATATATAAAAAAAGCAACGGAGCCATCATAGTATTTTTTAACTATACTGAAAGGAAGGATGGTAATTGGATCATTTGTCGATCCGGATCTGAGAAAATGAATCTTATCTATATATATTTCTCTTTCTTTGAAGATCGAAGCGAATTCCATTGTGGAGCCGTATGCAATGTGCAAAAGATGCCTATGCCTGTACGGTTGCTCAATTCTATCTTTTTTTTTTTTAATTCTTTATCTCTTATTCTCGCCTCATCATACGAGATAGATTAACCTTTTGTTTGTTATATATATCATCAGGGTAATGATACATCAACCCGCGAGTTCTTTTTATGAGGCACAAACGGGAGAATTTATCCTGGAAGCAGAAGAACTATTGAAACTGCGTGAAAGCATCACAAGGGTTTATGTACAAAGAACAGGCAAACCTTTATGGGCTGTATCCGAAGATATGGAAAGGGATGTTTTTATGTCAGCAACAGAAGCCCAAGCTTATGGAATTGTTGATCTTGTAGCGGTTGACTAAAAATAGACTAAAAAAAAATAGTAGTAATCCTACGTAAATCCGCAACTTGAGATTTTTTACTTCACTTTTTACTTATTACTTACTGGCTGGGTTAAATAATATTCTATTCATCTATTAAATAGAAATAGAAGAAATAGAGAAATAATTCATAAGCAACCGGTTAGGATCGATCTAAACCAGCTCATTCATTATGTATACGATTCAACATGCCAACTATTAAACAACTTATTAGAAACACAAGACAGCCAATCAGAAATGTCACGAAATCCCCTGCTCTTCGGGGATGTCCTCAGCGCCGAGGAACATGTACTAGGGTGTATGTGCGACTCGTTCAGATCCTCGCTGGGACAAACTAAAGGAAACCCCTTTTCTGATCAGTACCAGTGAAGAGGATAAAATGGAAGGAAAAAGGCCATTCACTATCTAAAAAAAAAAGATCTATTATATCCTTCTATTTTATTGTGTTGAAATTTATGGTTTTCATTGGTGCAAATCCAATCATTTCCTTTCGGAATTGAAGATGAAAAAAATTCCTCATTGGTAACAAATGGTTATCCATTAAGCGAGGGAAATCCTATTTTCAAAGCCGAAATCCGATGTCTCTACTCTTTCAAAAACGGACTAAGAGGGTCAGCTACCCAGCTAATCTTCATAATGAAATATCGTTACTGTATAGGTAGATCTTATTGTGAAAGACCTATGACTAGATAATTCATGGGTAGAGCCAAAGAATTTGAACTGTACAAGTTCCCGCATTGATAAAATGAAGTAAAGGGCTCCGGTGTATAGAGAGGACCTCACCGTTTAATTAAGACGTAACCATAGAAACGATGGAACCCACTCTTTATTTATTCATTTCTATTTATTACCCTTTTATGTTTTTTGATACCCGGTATCAATACAATTTGAGGCGCAATACCTATAAAAAAGACAAATTGTGGTCGGGAAGGTTATAGTAGCAAAAGCCATTGAAATTTTTATTTTATACATTGGAAGAATCCGTTTTGTTATTAATAAACTAGGAAATAGGAAAAGAATAACTGAAAGAAATCTATTAGTTATTCATTAAAATTCATTTATTCAATGACCAGAATTAGACAAGGATATATAGCTCGGAGACGTAGAGCAAAAATTCGTTTATTTGCATCAAGCTTTAGGGGGGCTCATTCAAGACTTACTCGAACTATTATTCAACAGAGAATAAGAGCTTTGGTTTCGTCTCATCGAGATAGAGATAGGCAAAAGAGAGATTTTCGTCGTTTGTGGATCACTCGAATAAATGCAGTAATTCGAGAGAGTGGGGTATCCTATAGTTATAGCAGATTTATACACAATCTGTACAAGAGACAGTTGCTTCTGAATCGTAAAATACTTGCACAAATAGCTATATTTAATAGGAATTGTCTTTATATGATTTCCAATGAAATCATAAAATAAGTAAAAGGAATGAATCCGACACAATATTTTAAATGGAGTTTCGCCGGAGAATGAATTCGGGAAGGTAGAGTAGAAATAAATATGAAAAAATATGATAAAGCCGCTCAAAATAAAATGAGTGAACACGCCGCGCCGAATAGTCAATAAAACAAAATTTCTTCTTCCCCATTCCTCTTTTTTTTCTTACAATACGACAATCAAAATCTGGATCCTCGAATTTTTCGAACAAAACATTAATCTGTGTTTGAGTTCAAATTGAAATTTGGATTCAATTGAAGAGTAAACTTATTTTTTATTTATTTCTGGTTCTAAGACCAATAGTTCTAACGGTCGACTCGCCTCTTTCAAATTGTTTCTCATTATTATTAAGAAAAGGTAACAAAGATAAAATACGAGCTTGTTTTATAGCAATAGTAATTAATCTTTGTTGTTTTAAGGTCAACCTATTTACCCGTCTAGATAATATTTTTCCTTGTTCACTAATAAATCGACTAATTAAACTCATGTTTCTATAATTAATTCGATCCCCCGATTGGATCGGGGGCAAACGCCTACGAAAAGATCGCTTGGATTTAAGAAAGAATCGCTTGGATTTATCCATGGTTTGTTTATTCCTTATCCCGAAAACCCTATTTCAATCTCATCAAAAATGATTTAGGATTAAAAAGGGGGATTTTTTTTGGTTTTTTTTTCTATTTTATTTTTTCTTTTTTATTTTTATATTAATTTTTAAATACTTATATTTATTAATATTTATTTATTAATATTTTAATTGAAGTTCTATTTCTAAGTTCTATTATAGATTTATAGATTTTAGCTATATTATAGAAATTTTGTTCTATATCTAATATAGTATTTCTAAACATGGTATTTCTATATAATAATATTATAGTATTATGGAGTCCCCTTCCCTGTAAAGTGACACATCTTGATTCGATCTATTTCTTTATCTCCCCGTGAATTGTATGTTTGTAACAATAGGGACAGAATTTTTTCAATTCTAATCGACTAGGAGTATTGTGTCGATTCTTTTGAGTAATATATCTGGAAATACCTTTTGATTCTTTATTAACACCCTTTCGAACACAATTAGTACATTCTAAAATAACCGTTACGCGGACTTCTTTACCCTTGGCCATGAACCCCCTTTCTTTAAGTTTTTGATGAGTTTTTGATTCAACCAACTCTTCGATTTTCCAATTTAAAGGGAAAAGGGAAGGAAAAAAATCAAAAAATAAATAGAAGTTGCTAACTCGAAATTTTGAAAGATTATTTCGTTGCAATCACAACCCAATATAATAATTAATAGCAATATTTATTTACTATTACTTATACTTAAAATACTTTTACTATATTATTATTACTTTACTTAACTTTAAATTACAATTACTTATTATTTTTATTACTTATAAAGTTTGAATTTAATTAATTAAATTAATTAAAATAATTATTTCGAATTCTATTCAGTTTTATTTAGAATAAAATTCTATTCTAAGTCGAAGTAAGTGTAAGTTAAGTGTAAGTATAGTATTTCATTTTACTATCTTGTATGATATTCTTGTCTTAGACACGTTTTTATTTCCATTTTCACTAGATGATTTATCAAATGAATTAAAAACCCGAATTTCGACAAGGTTGAATCCACTTTTTTATTTCCCTTTCCTCTTTTCTCTTTTCTTTTAGATAAAATAGAATTACTTACAATTAAGTCAAATAAAAAAAATAAGTAAAATAAAGAAAAGAGGGGGAGGTATTAGTCACAGATCTTTTGATTCTCTCTCTAATCTTCTTCACCCCCTCCCATGTTAATAACTAGAATGAAAAAAAAGGGAATGTCAACGCATCCGGGAATAATCGATTGATCTCTATCAATAGACCTGCTAAAGCCCCGAACCATAGAGTACTTAGTACCGGTGCCACGGAAAGATATGTTTTTAGGTCTCGCATGGAAAATCCTCCTTCTTTATTTTTTTTTGTAATGTATAATGTTAATACATATATGATCGCTGTATAAGTAGTTAAGGACCCCTTGGATTTATACACGGAATTCCTAATTCCAATTGAAATGTACACAGATTCGTTCGGTAGATAAGATTTTCCCTTTCTTAAAACCGTAAAATATATCCCTTTTTATCTGAGCATTCTAAAAAAATCTTCATTTTTTAGTTTTTTTTACAATGGGTTTCATATTCATATATTTAATAATATATAATATTAAGATATTATTAGATAATATATATCTAATAATATAGATTACTATTAGAATATATATTAGATATATATATATTATTATATCTTATATGAGACAAAAAAAAAATGGCAAGATAACTTGTATGTATATCAAGGGATATAAAATGTATATCAAGGGATATAAAAAATAAGGATTTGGAAAACAAGACAAGGATTCTCTACAATGACACTGTAGACCAATTGAAAGGGATGTAGCGCAGCCTGGTAGCGCGTTTGTTTTGGGTACAAAATGTCACGGGTTCAAATCCTGTCATCCCTACCTATTACTTCTCCTCTGAGCAGTAATGAAATCAATTTTCATCGTGCATACATAATTCTTTTTTATAGTATATCTATCATTTTATACTATATCATATACTATATAATACTATATGCATGCAAGAGGTATTGGAGTTACAAAAAAAAAAGTACTCTTCCTTATAGTCTTATCTGTTGTGATAAGAAAGCGCTCTTAGTTCAGTTCGGTAGAACG